GGTTTTTTACTAATAAATCGATAGTCAAAATCATTCCATTCAGGGTCTTTTATTCTACCAAAGCGTCGAATTTCTAAATTCTCATAGGGTCCCCCTGGAATTCCTTCCAGAGCCTGTTGGATAATTTTTATGGATTCTGTCATTTCACTGATTCGTACTAAATACCGAGCTAATGAATCCCCTTCTTTTTGCCATTGAATCTCCCAATCAAATTCGTCGTAAGACTCATAACGATCAATTTTACGAAGATCCCACTGTATTCCGGAAGCTCGTAGCATTGGGCCCGATAAACCCCAATTTAGTGCTTCTTCTGCGCCAATAATGCCTACGCCTTCAACTCGTTCTAAAAAAATAGGATTCCGCGTAATAAGCTTTTGATATTCAGCAACCCCGGTTAAAAAATAATCGCAAAAATCCAAACATTTATCTATCCAGCCATGAGGTAGATCAGCAGCTACTCCTCCGATACGAAAATAATTATGCATCATGCGCATACCGGTAGCAGCTTCGAACAAGTCATATATTAACTCTCGTTCTCGAAAAATATAGAAGAAAGGGGTCTGTGCCCCAATATCTGCCATAAACGGGCCAAGCCATAACAAATGAGAAGCGATACGACTTAACTCCAACATAATAGCTCTGATATAGCTAGCCCTTTTAGGTACTTGAATATTGCCTAGCTGTTCGGGTCCATTTACGGTTATTGCTTCTGTGAACATAGTAGCTAAATAATCCCAACGCGTTACATAAGGCAAATATTGTATAATTGTTCGATTTTCCGCAATTTTCTCCATCCCTCTATGTAAATAACCCAGTATTGGTTCACAATCAATAACATTTTCACCATCGAGAGTAACAATCAGTCGAAGAACACCATGCATTGATGGGTGGTGAGGGCCCATATTGACTATCATGAGGTCTTTTCTTGTAGTTGGTGCAATCATAAGTTTTTTCCCGAGTCGTTCTTCCATGCATTGCTGAAAGTAAAAAGAAGTTCATCAAAATTTAAACGACTAAGCTCAAATGGTATCACGCTTCAAATTAACGAGTTTTTATCTCTCGAATATTTAACTCACTAATTAATTCTTTATAGCGTCTTCTATTTTTTTTTGACAAATAGGCCAGCAGTCGTTGGCGTTTTCCCAAAATTTTCCGCAAACCTCTCTGGGATGAAGAGTCTTTTTTGTGCAATTCCAAATGTGAAGTAAGTCTTCTTATCTTAGTGGTAAAACTGAATACTTGAAATTCAACAGACCCTCTGTTTTCTTCGTTTTCTTTTTGAGAAATAACCGAAATGAATGAATTTGTTACCATAAAAAAATCCCCTTTCCCTTTTTACAGATATGGATTTTATTGATCAGTAATAATAATGCCATTAATTGGAATCTGGTATATACAATAATCTAATCCAAATTTCTTTATGAACTCCTAATTTTCGGAATTCAAATCAATTAATCCAATTTCTAATTGGATTTAGATAGGGATAGAAAAGGATTGGTACATTTTCGCATCGAAGAATTTAGACCTAAAACAAAGAAGGTTCTGTTGATTCATTTCGAGATCTAATCGAGACATTGTGCATTTCCTATTGGATATTAGAATGAAATTGAGACAAGACATGTGATCTATGTATTTGTTTGCTTTGATATACCCTATTATATATATAGGGTATAGAATATATAGAAAAAGTGTATTATCCACGAAATGTCAAAATTTCAATCGTGGATACAGATGTATTCTTAACATACTGAAACGACTGCCGTTATTGGTATCAAACCAATAACGATTCATACAAGCTAAATCCTCTAATCGATAATTAGGCCAAAGAAAGAGCTTTAATTTCATTAATTGATTTTTCTCTTTATCAAAATGGTTACTGTCATGCGAAACTTGGCTGCTGTCTTTTACGTCCTTTGCATTCCAAAATACTGGATTTCTATCTTCAACATTTCTATTCTTTGAATTAAAACAACTTCGAATTCTCAACTTTCTACGACGTCTAAACGATAAAATATTTTCAGGAACAAGCAAATCCAAATGATTTTTGTTTCTATTTTCAGTTATTCTTTGGTGTGATGAAATAGTTTCATCAAAATTCTTCTTAGAAACATATCTTTGTTCTTGGTATTTTTGATTAGTTTGGTGCTTACTCTTATGAACCAATGAAATACCTATGGTTTGATACATAATAAATTGTGCATGGTTTTTTCCAAACAGACGAATGGGTTCTATAATCAATATTCCCTTTTTCATCAATTGGCTAAGAGTTAAATTCTTCTCAATCAGCATTATATCCAAACTCATTTCTCCATTTTGAATCAAGGGTATAGTAATTTGGGTTGGATCTATCAGTCTAAGCAGGAGACAATATACCTTGACATTATTGATCAGTCTTTCATTCAAAGTATCGTCCCATCTCAATTGAAAAAGCAAATAACGTTTCAGGAAGAAATCTAGTTCTGCTCTCACGCTGCTTTTGTATTGTTTTTTCTTTTTCCCCTTTTTCATGTCTGATCTTGCATAATTTTCTTCACTATCTTTTTGTTGTGAGAGAACGGATCCAAGATTTCCTGGACTTGTGGGTTCTTTTTCTCCTTGATTTCGATGCTTTTTATTCGATGGTATCAAAAAACTTCCTTTTTGCTTTTGATTTATTTTTTTATTTTCACTACTATTTTCATTTTTATGAAAATTTGAAAGAAGTAATTTGCTTGGTATAAACCAAGGTTTCCTTTTATATGCATTATAAAGTAACACAAATTCTGGGAAGAACCAAGGTGCCAAATTCGCTATGTGACACTTTAGCATTTTTTCATTCATTCCCATCCAATCAAAAAATACTTTGTCGGAGTTTGGTGGATTGATTTCTGGAATCATAAGGTAAAAAAGATCTTTTTTGGGAATTATTTGAGTATTTTGATTCCCATTGCTGACCCAGGCCTCAATATCGCCTTTTTGTTTAAGATCAAAATTGAGAATGTTCCAATCAAAATATTTTCTATCGACTGTTTTTTCCATATATAGAATATCGACCTTTCCTAGATAATTATCGATAGGGATGTTCCTCAGTATATTTTCTTTATGTGTGTTATAAGAAATCTCTTGCTTCTTACGTCCTTGAAACGGAGATCTATAAAAAAAGTATTCCGTTTTATTTTCATAATTAAGAAATTTATATGATAAAAGATCATATTTATAGTATTTTTGCAAATTCTCTTTTCTTTTTTGATTAGATAATGAATATACTTCAATTTGTTTTTGTTTTTTTAAATCAATTAATTGGTCTTTTTCATATGAATGCCTTTTGCTAAAATTTTCCTTTTTAGCTATACGACGCTGATGAACTGTATTGCGCCATTTTTCTGGTATTAATCTATACCATCTGCTCTGAGATAAATTGTATTGATAATATCCTCTTAACCACTTTTTCCATTGATTCATTTCATAACTCGGAAGTTTCTTATCCCCTAATTTCGAATCAACCATTCCTTGTGTTTCAAAAGAATCCTTTATTTCAGGCGGGGGAATTCCTTGAGATTGAAGAACAGCTCTTAATTTATACGAGTTACTAACTTGGATTTGTGATAATTTGAAAAATACATATGCTTGTGACACGTAGGATAAGTCACAAAAAATAGGTGAATTTTTTTGACTATTACTAATATTATCAAGTGACTTTTTTATAGTCGAAATAAATGGAATTAGATTTTTCTTAATTTTATTAATTCTTTCTTGTTTTCTTTCATTATTGTAAATGGATTTATCAATAATTTTTTTTGTTGATTCAAGAAAAAGTTCTGTATTCATTCTGGGAATATTAATGATACATAAAAATATATCTGTGTAGATTCTTTCAATGAAAAATTTTAAAAAAAGAGGTAATTTAGAGATTAATTGAGCATTTCTTTTTTTTAATATTTGCCATTTTTCGAATCTTTTAGCATTATAACTTGTTTTTTTAAGACTAATATTATTTATTCTTGGAGTTACTTTTTTTTGCTCTTTTATAATTCTTTCTATTTGATTTCGAATTGTACTTGTTTTAGTAGTCAAATCCTTGATTTTTTTTTCTGTTAATGAAGAATTTGTCCAATTCGTAGATGCAATTTCACTAAACGATTCGTGAATTAGCTGATTGCTTATTATAGAATCTTTTTCTTCTTTAATTTCACTTGATTCATATACTTTTCCTCCTGTTAATCGAAATAACAGAATTTTGGAAAGTTCTTTTATTATTCTTTTTATAAAAATAACACTTTCGATAACCCATTCTTTTGTTTCTTTTAAAACTTTTCGAAGTAATTTTATTTTTCTTTTAAAAACTATTAGAACTCGAGAAGACTTCTTTTTCAATTTTCCAATTTTTTTTTCAATTTCCTTAAAAATGGGTTTAAAAAAGGAAGGTCGTTTTCGGGGCGACCCAAAAGGAAGTTCAGTTTCCATTCCCCAAACTGTTAAAAAACAAAAAACATCTTTTTCTTTTTTCTTTTTCATTAAACCTTTCTTAGATGATCGTAGTTTCGATTTGTGCCAAGGTTTCAGACGGAAAGGAAATAAGATTTTTATCTGAATACCGTCTGTCAACCAATTTTTCGGAAATTCTGTTTCGGATAATGGAACACCATTATAGGTACATTTAACATGCATCTCTCTATTCCATTCCTGTAAATCCTCAAACCATTCGGGAAATTGAAATAGGAACATGCGTCCACTATTTTTTGCAATTAGCAATGAAGGTAATACAATATATTTTCTAAAAATAGATTGAGTTAGTAACATGCAACCTCTTATTACTTGTGTAACTGGAATGGTATCCCAGGCCTCTGCTATCTGTATTCGCTCTTTCTCCGTTCTTTCCTTCGTCTCTTTTTCTTCTTCTCTTTTTCTTTCTTCTTCTGTATACTCTACAATTTTGAATGCTTCCCCTTTCCCCACCCAATTTCTAAAAATTACTTTAATCAGCCCGGAGATATCAAAAGAAAAAAGAGGGGATTTTTCTA